TGATATGTTAGAATATTTAGTGTCGTGTGATTTTTCATAAATTTTTAGTAGGGACTTCCAGGCCAATTGGCGGATGCAATAAATAAAGATTGGTGCACATATATATATATATATATATATAATGTGGATGCCAATTTATACCTCAACTCGTTGGCTCGTGCGTTCTTGAGTCTTCCTTGGTTTAGGGGTTTGACAAGGATAACAGGATTCGCTGAGCGTAGGGGGGTAGGGGGGTTTGTCGCGTGAAAACCAAAAAAGGGGGCACTATATAAGGATAAGTTGAACAAGAGATGAATATGTTATGCACTTGACTTAAAAATATGTGGTTCTTAAATTATGTCTTACGATAATTAATATTTATTATCACATACAAGGAAAATGTCCAACCTTAAATAACATTTTGAGCTTGCACTCTGAGATGCCAAATGAAATGAAGAAAGGAAAAAATACGTTATGCATATAAGAGAATGCTCGGCATGGTGGGTAACGAGACATATGTACTACACCATTAATCAGATGCCAGTATAATTATCCGAGGGTGGGATACTACAGTTTATGTTCCTGAAATAGGAACCAGATGCCAGTAATAATTCACAGTGTGCAACCCCCACAATTGTTGTCCCTGATTCTATCATGCATGATATACCTTTATATAAATTAGTTGGTGGTTTCTTACTACATTAATATATTTATATGGGATTTTAGTTGTTTACTTCAAGGAAAAATTTGAGGTCAAATTTTTAGGGAATTAATCTATTACTCAAGTTAAAATAATATTATTTCTGAGTCTTAATATTATGCTTATGCATACCTTAGTGTTTAGTACTTGCTTTATGGTTAAAATAATAGGATGGTGATAATACATAGATGTACTAATGCATTAATGTAATATTATGCATATTATGTACTAAACCATAAAGGGTGGTTTAACCCCAGAAAATAGTTTAGTTTAGAATTCTGGCTTTGGGAGCCAGTGGTGAGAGTTGAAATCTCTCTTTTCTGGGCGCTAGGGAGGAATTTAACCTCCGATCTTCGGATTACAAGACCGATGCTTTTAGACTAAGCTACTAGGGCAAGCTCATTCTAGTGCTTTATTTTCTAATCATCCCGCTAGTGGAATGAAGACAAGGAATAGTGCAAAGTATAATACAGACGCGATTTGTCCAATGATAATGAAGGGGTGTTCTACTGGCATGCCCCCAATTCACGTTAGGATAATTATGTCTGCAACCAGGGTTCAGAATAGGAATTGGGTGATTGGGCGGAATGTCAGCCCTCGTTGCTTTGAGGTGTGCAGTAGTGGTACCACTATTAGTACCAGAATAGAGAATAGTAGTGCAAGGACACCTCCAAGCTTATTAGGGATCGATCGCAGGATGGCGTAGGCAAATAAGAAGTACCATTCTGGTTGAATATGTGGTGGGGTGACTAGGGGGTTAGCGGGGGTGAAGTTTTCTGGGTCCCCTAGTAGGTTGGGGGAGAACAATGCCAGTAGTGTAAGAGCTAGCAGTATGACTACAAATCCAAGTAAGTCTTTGTACGTGAAGTATGGGTGAAAAGAGATTTTATCTGCGTCTGAGTTTAACCCGATTGGGTTGTTTGACCCTGTTTCGTGAAGAAATAGGAGATGCAAGACGGTTGCGGCGGCAATAACAAATGGTAGAAGGAAGTGAAATGCGAAGAATCGTGTTAATGTAGCATTATCTACCGAGAATCCGCCTCAAATCCATTGAACTAGTATGTCGCCCATATATGGTACGGCGGACAGGAGATTTGTAATAACTGTGGCACCTCAGAAGGATATTTGACCTCATGGGAGGACGTAGCCGACAAAGGCCGTTATCATAACTAATAATAGAAGGACCACGCCAATGTTTCAAGTTTCTTTATAAAGATAAGATCCATAGTATAGGCCTCGGGCAATATGTATGTAGATGCAGATAAAGAAGAACGATGCTCCGTTAGCGTGGATGTTGCGGATCAGTCAGCCATAATTCACGTCCCGGCAGATGTGGGTGACTGAGGAGAATGCGGTCGAAATATCTGAGGTGTAATGCATGGCCAAGAATAGGCCCGTGAGGATTTGAGTAGCTAAGCATAACCCAAGGAGGGACCCAAAGTTTCACCACACCGAGATGTTGGATGGTGCTGGTAGGTCAACCAGTGCGTCGTTAGCGATTTTGATGAGGGGGTGTGTTTTTCGTAGGCTTGCCATGATGGTTCTTGTAGTTGAATAACAACGGTGGTTCTTCAAGTCATTGGTCTCGGTTAAAGTCTGAGCAAGAATTATGACCTATTTCATGTTTCTGTTATTAATAGCTTTGGTTGTGGGCTTAGTTGCTGTTGCTTCTAACCCCACGCCTTATTTCGCCGCACTTGGTTTGGTGGTTGCGGCTGGGGTTGGGTGTGGAGTTTTGGTTGGCCATGGGGGTTCTTTCTTATCGCTGGTCCTCTTTTTAATTTACTTGGGGGGAATGCTCGTAGTTTTTGCCTATTCGGCAGCTCTGGCTGCTGAGCCCTTCCCGGAAGCTTGGGGCAGCCGGTCTGTGTTGGGCTATGTCTTAATTTATCTGCTAGGGGTGGGTCTAGCGGCAGGGATGTTTTGAGGGGGCTGATATGAAGGCTCATGGGTGGTTGTGGATGGGTTGAAAGAATTTTCTGTTTTGCGTGGTGATATTAGTGGTGTGGCCGCAATGTACTCCTCTGGCGGGGCTATGCTGGTTATTTGTGCTTGGGTACTGCTCTTAACGTTACTTGTTGTGCTAGAGCTCACTCGTGGCTTAAGCCGGGGGACCCTTCGCGCGGTTTAAAGGAGGACGGGGATGATAGCTAACACCAGGGTTAGGAGAAAGATAGTTAAGTATGTTTTGATTATTCCTCGTGAGATGTCATTTGTAACTTTTGCCATGGTTATTTGTGTTAGTGCCAGGCCCTTTGGCCCGAGGGCTTCGAGTCATGTCTTGTCGAGTTGAGTGGCGGCTGATTGTCCCAGGGTAAGCTTGAGTTTAGGAAGGAGTCGGTGAGCAATTGCGGGGAAGAACCCTAACATATTTGAGAAGTGGTGTGTAGGGATTACTGGAGTAATTTTTACTTGCTTGCTCGTCATGTTGGCTAGTTCTATGGCTACTAGTAGGCCCACAACTGTTACTAGGAGGGCTGCCATTTTTAGGGTAGTTGGTATTGTCATAATTGGTGTTTTTATCGGCGGAAAGTTTTGTGTGATGATAAGCCCTGCGACGATGCTTCCCCAGGCAAGCCGTTTGATGGAGTTAATCACTAGGGGGTTATTCTCATTAATCGGGGGCAGGGGCAGGAATCGTGGGGTCCCTATGACCACGAAGTATACTAATCGGAAACTATATACTGCGGTGAATGATGTGGCGACTAGTGTCAGGGTGAGGGCTCAGGCGTTTAGATAAGAGGTGTTTAGGGCTTCAATGATTGCGTCTTTTGAGAAAAACCCTGCCAGGAATGGGGTCCCTGTCAGGGCCAGGCTACCAATTGTGAAGTAGGTTGAGGTGGCGGGCATGATGTTAAATAGGCCCCCTATTTTTCGAATGTCTTGTTCGTCGTTTAGACTGTGGATAATTGATCCCGAGCACAGGAATAGCATAGCCTTGAAAAAGGCATGAGTGCAGATGTGGAGGAATGCTAGTTGCGGTTGGTTTAGTCCGATGGTAACTATCATTAGGCCCAATTGACTTGATGTTGAGAAAGCTACAATTTTTTTAATATCATTTTGGGTCAGGGCGCAAGTGGCTGTAAATAGTGAGGTTAGTGCTCCAAGGCAGAGACAGGTTGTCAGGACTAATTGGTTGTTTTCCATGAGGGGGTGAAGGCGAATTAGTAGGAAGATTCCTGCTACAACTATAGTGCTTGAGTGGAGTAGGGCGGATACTGGCGTAGGGCCCTCTATGGCGGACGGGAGTCAGGGGTGTAGGCCAAATTGGGCTGATTTTCCCGTCGCCGCCAGGGCAAGTCCTATTAGAGGGATTGTTATGTCGAAGTTTTTTGACAAGGTAAAGATTTGTTGAATTTCCCATGAGTTGAGGTTTATTGCGAGCCAGGCCATGGTTATAATTAATCCAATGTCTCCTACCCGGTTATAAATGACGGCCTGAAGGGCCGCCGTGTTGGCGTCTGCCCGCCCGTGTCATCACCCAATGAGTAAAAAGGATATGATCCCTACCCCCTCCCAGCCGATAAATAATTGAAATATATTGTTAGCTGTGACCAAAATAATCATAGCTACTAAGAATGTAAGCAGGTATTTAAAGAACCGGTCAATGTTGGGGTCGGAGTGCATATATCATAGTGCAAATTCTAGAATTGATCAGGTAACGTATAGGGCAATGGGAACAAAGATTAGGGAGTAATGGTCGAACTTGAAGCTGATATTCACGTCAAATGTTTGGGTGTTTATTCATTGTCAATTTGTAATGATGCCCTCTGTTTTCAGATTAAGGAAAATTATAAGCGGCAAAAGGCTGATAAAGAATGCGGAGCAAACGGCAGTTTTGGTTGTTTCCGCTATGTTGGAGCCTTGTTGGCTAGGGTTTAGTGTGGTGAGTAGTGGATAAGCTAAGATGAAGAAGATCAGGAGGAGTGATGAGTGTATAATTAGTGTCATTTTAGCTTCCACTTGGATTTGCACCAAGAGTTTTTGGTTCCTAAGACCAATGGATGAGCTGTTATCCTTTGAAAGCGCAAGGAAGCCGCGGATTTTAACCTCGGGGCGTAAGGATTAGCAGTGCTTACTATTTCAGTTCCTCCTTGGTGAGTAAGGGGGTTCTAGCCCCTATCTTTAGAATCACAATCTAATATCTTGATTAAACTATACTTACAATAGCACCACCCTCATATGAGTTCTGGCTTTGTCATTAGTAGGAGAACGGGAATTAGGTGTAAGGTCATTAGCAGGTGTTCTCGGGTGTGAAATGGTTGAAGTCCCGTGATGTGACTTGGTGTTGGGCCTCGCTGTGATATGAGGAATATGTATAAGGAATAGCCAGCTGTAATCAGTGTTCCCAGTCCGGTAAGCAGAATTGTTCATGGGGATCAGTTAAATAATGTTGTGATGATCATGAGTTCCCCTATTAAGTTAGGTAGTGGTGGGAGTGCGAGGTTGGCTAGGTTGGCGATGAATCATCATACCGCAGTCAGTGGAAAAATCACTTGTAGTCCTCGGGCAAGGACTATTGTTCGGCTATGAGTTCGTTCATATGCTGTGTTAGCCAGGCAGAATAATGCTGAGGATACCAGCCCGTGGGCAATTATTAAAATGATTGCTCCTGAGAACCCTCATGGGGTTTGGATTAGAATTCCTCCTGCCACTAATCCTATGTGACTGACGGATGAGTAGGCAATTAGTGATTTCAGGTCCGTTTGTCGAAGGCAGATTGATCCAGTTATAATAATGCCTCAGAGGGCTAAGATGATGAACGGATAGGCTAGTTCTTTTGATAGGGGGTCTAGCATTACTATCATGCGCATTATCCCATATCCGCCAAGTTTTAGCAGGACCGCCGCTAGTACTATAGACCCTGCTACGGGGGCCTCTACGTGTGCTTTCGGTAGTCACAGATGAACGCCATATAGTGGTATTTTAACTAAAAATGCGATTAGGCAGCCGGCCCATCAAATTATGTGACCCCAGGAGTCGAGTTGTAGGGGTTGCGAGTACTGTAGTACCAGCATTGACAGTGTCCCAGTAGATTGCTGGAGCAGAAGTAAGGCAACCAGAAGCGGGAGGGATCCCGCCAGCGTATAGAATAGGAAGTAGGTCCCTGCATTAAGTCGTTCGGTTTGGTTTCCCCACCGGGTAATAATAATTAGGGTTGGAATAAGGGTGGCTTCAAACATAATATAAAATATAATAATCTCTGTGGCGCCAAATGCTATGATTAAGAAAGTTTGTAGCGAGGCAAGGAGCATAATATATGAGCGTTGTCGGCTAATTGGTTCGGGGTTAATGTGGTTTTGGCTGGCTAGGATCATGAGTGGGAGTAACCAGCATGTTAGTACTAGAAGGGGGGTTGATAGTGGGTCCGTGGCCAGGAATATATTAGATGAGGCCCATCCGGTCTCGGATGTTCACTTTAGTCATGTTAGACTGATGAGGGCGATCAGGAGGCTATGTGCGGTTGTGGTTGTCCATAGTCATTTGGGGGAAGTAAGTCAAATTGTTGGGAATAATATAATTGTGGGGATTAATACTTTTAGCATTGTAGAAGATTAAGGTTCTGTAGACGGTCGGTGCCGTGGGTGCGAGCGGTGGCGACTAGTAGTGCCAGACCGGTGCTTGCTTCACAAGCAGAGAAGGCCAATAGTAGTATGGGGGCTGTTGAGAATCCTGTAGACTCGAACTGTAGTGCCCACAAGGCCAGTGCGATGAATAGGGATAATATCATTCCCTCCAAGCATAGGAGTGCGGAGAGTAGGTGGGTTCGGTGGAATGCTAGTCCTATTATACCTAAAATAAATGCTGAGCTAAAGCTGAAATGTACGGGTGTCATGAGGGGGCCGTGGAATTAAACCACGATTTTCTGAGCCGAAATCAGAGGTCTTGTTTTGGACTAACTCCCTATTCTGCTCATTCTAAGCCGCCTTGAGTTCATTCATAAATTAGTCCTAGGGTCAGTAAGATTAGGACTGTTGTGGCTCAGAAGAATGTTCCGGTGGGGTTGTGGAGTTGGTCCCCTCATGGTAGTGGGAGGAGGAGGGCAATTTCTAGGTCAAAGAGAAGAAATAGGATTGCTACCAGAAAGAAGCGTAGGGAAAATGGTAGGCGGGCGGATCCTAGTGGGTCAAACCCGCATTCATATGGTGATAATTTTTCTGCATCGGGGTTTATTTGTGGTAATCAAAAAGATACGACTGCTAGAACTAAGGATAGGGTTATTGTAATAATCAAAACGGTTATAATTAGATTCATTATCTTTCCTTGGGGTTTAACCAAGACTGTGTGATTGGAAGTCACTTGTACTAACTTTAATACTAGGAAGATTATGAGCCTCATCAATAGATAGACACGTAGAGGAATAGTCACACTACGTCGACGAAGTGTCAGTATCAGGCAGCGGCTTCAAAGCCAAAATGGTGTTCAGATGTAAAGTGGTACTGGATTTGACGCAGAAGACAGACCGCTAAGAAGGTTGATCCAATAATGACGTGTAGTCCATGGAATCCTGTAGCCACGAAGAATGTTGAGCCGTAGACTCCGTCTGCGATTGTGAAGGGCGCTTCATAATATTCTATGGCTTGGAGTGCAGTAAAATAGAATCCCAGTAGAATAGTTAATGTTAAAGATTGAATGGCTTGTTTTCGTTCCCCCTCTATAATGCTGTGGTGGGCTCAGGTTACTGTGACCCCTGATGCTAGTAGTACGGCTGTGTTGAGGAGTGGTACTTCAAAGGGGTCTAGTGGGATGATTCCTGTAGGGGGTCAGCATCCTCCTAGCTCTGGTGTTGGTGCTAGGCTTGAGTGGTAAAAGGCTCAAAAGAACCCGAGGAAGAAGAACACTTCGGAGGTAATAAATAGAATTATTCCGTATCGTAGCCCCTTTTGTACTGGAGGCGTGTGGTGACCTTGGAAGGTTCCCTCTCGGATAATATCACGTCATCACTGGTATATGGTGAGAAGTAGAAGAACTATTCCTAAAGTTATAAGTGTTGTTGAGTGAAAATGGAATCAGATTGCTAAACCGGATGTTATTAGTAGGGCAGCGATAGCTCCGGTTAGTGGTCATGGGCTTGGGTCAACTATATGATAGGCATGTGCTTGGTGGGCCATTAGACGTTTTCTTGTAGATAAAGGCTTAGAAGAAGTACAAATACATAGGCTTGGATTATTGCTACCGCAACCTCCAACAGCGTGAGCAGAAAGAGTACGGCAGCAGTTAAGATTGCTACTGTTGGTATTATTGGTAGAAGAACAAACACGGCTGTGGCGATAAGTTGAATTAGCAGGTGACCTGCGGTTAGGTTAGCTGTGAGTCGAACTCCCAGGGCTAGTGGTCGGATGAACAGGCTAATTGTTTCGATAATAATGAGTACAGGGATCAGTGGAATGGGTGTTCCTTCTGGTAGGAGGTGTCCAAGGGCGACTGTTGGTTGATTTCGTATTCCGATAATTACTGTAGCGAGCCATAACGGCACGGCAAATCCCATATTGAGCGATAACTGTGTTGTAGGTGTAAAGGTGTATGGGAGTAGGCCTAACATGTTAGTTGTAATTAAGAAGATCATTAATGAGGCTAGTAATAGTGCCCACTTATGTCCTTCTACATTCAGTGGCAGTATTAGTTGGTTTGTGAATCGATTAATAAACCACCCTTGAATTGTAATGAGTCGGTTATTAATTCATCGAGATGAGGGGGTTGGGTAGAGTACTCAGGGGAGTGCAATTGCGATCGCAATTAGTGGAATCCCCAGGTATGACGGGCTTGCAAATTGGTCGAAGAAGCTTACTATCATGGTCAGTCTCAGGACTCAGTTTTGAGTTTTTCAGCACTTACTGGGGTTGGTTCGTTTGGTGAGATATGGTTCAAGATTTTAGTTGGAATAATAGTTAAGAAAATTAATCAGGAAAACACTAAAATTGCGAATCAAGGGCCGGGGGTTAATTGTGGCATTTCACTAGAGGTGGTTAGGAATCACCAATCTTTGGCTTAAAAGGCCAATGCTTTGTCCAATATTTAGCTTCCTAGCGAGGCGTCTTCTAGTATTAGTGAAGATCAGTTTTCAAAGTGTTCTAGCGGGACTGCTTCAACTACGATAGGTATAAAGCTGTGGTTGGCCCCGCAGATTTCGGAGCACTGTCCATAAAATACTCCTGGGCGGGAGGCAATAAAAGCGGTTTGGTTAAGTCGTCCTGGGACTGCGTCCATTTTTACACCTAGGGATGGAACAGCTCAGGAGTGTAGTACGTCTTCAGCGGACACTAAAACACGAATTGGGGATTCTATTGGTACAACTATACGGTGATCTGTTTCTAGAAGTCGGAATTGTCCTGGGGTGAGGTCTTGAGTTGGTACTATATAAGAGTCAAAGCCCAGATTTTCATAATCCGTATACTCATAGCTTCAGTATCATTGATGTCCTATTGCTTTAATTGTTAGGTGGGGGTCATTGATTTCGTCCATAAGATAGAGAATGCGCAGGGAGGGTAAGGCAATTAACACTAAAATAACAGCTGGTAGAATAGTTCATACAATTTCGATTTCTTGAGAGTCTAAAATATATTTATTAGTAAGCTTGGTAGATACCATTGCAACAATAATATATAATACTAGGGTACTAATTAGAAATACAATTATTAGTGCGTGGTCGTGGAAGTGAAGAAGTTCTTCTATAACGGGTGATGCCGCGTCTTGGAATCCTAGTTGTGTTGGATGTGCCATTAGGCTTTGGGCCTAAGACATGCAGGGGTTTAACCTACAATTTCACCTTGACAAGGTGATGTAATTTTCATTTTACTAATGTCTTTAAAAGAAAGTGACAGAGTGGTTATGTGGCTGGCTTGAAACCAGTATATGGGGGTTCAATTCCTCCCTTTCTCGTTAATTTGATTGAATTTGAACAAATGCTGGCTCCTCGTATGTGTGATAAGGAGGGGGGCAGCCGTGAAGTCACTCTACGTTTGTTATTGTTAGTTCTACAGATAGTACTTCTCGTTTGGCGGCAAAGGCTTCTCATAAGATAAATAGGAACATAATAACCGCCACTAAAGAAATTAATGATCCGATAGATGACACTGTATTTCACAGGGCGTAGGCATCTGGGTAGTCAGAGTACCGTCGTGGCATGCCCGCCAGCCCCAGGAAGTGTTGTGGGAAGAACGTAAGATTAACCCCAATAAACATAACTCCGAAGTGAATTTTTGTTCAGGTGCTGTGAAGGGTGTACCCGGTCAGTAGGGGGAATCAGTGCACGAAGGCTGCTATAATGGCAAATACAGCACCCATTGATAGTACGTAATGGAAATGTGCGACTACGTAGTAGGTGTCATGAAGGACAATGTCAAGTGATGAGTTAGATAGAACGATTCCTGTGAGCCCCCCTACTGTAAATAGGAAAATGAATCCGAGGGCTCATAGTATGGGCGTTTCTCATTTGATTGACCCCCCATGGAGTGTGGCTAATCAGCTAAATACTTTTACACCTGTTGGAATTGCGATAATTATTGTTGCAGATGTAAAGTATGCACGAGTGTCTACGTCCATCCCAACAGTAAACATATGGTGGGCTCACACAATAAACCCTAGAAGGCCAATGGCCATTATAGCTCAGACTATTCCCATATACCCGAATGGTTCTTTTTTGCCTGAGTAGTAGGCTACAACGTGAGAAATAATTCCAAACCCCGGAAGGATAAGAATATACACTTCGGGGTGCCCAAAGAATCAGAATAAGTGTTGGTAAAGGATTGGGTCCCCTCCCCCTGCCGGGTCAAAGAATGTGGTGTTAAGGTTTCGATCTGTTAGGAGTATTGTGATCCCGGCAGCTAAGACAGGTAGTGAGAGGAGAAGTAGCACGGCGGTTACAAGAACGGATCATACGAATAAGGGTGTTTGGTATTGGGAGATGGCTGGGGGTTTTATGTTGATGGTTGTAGTGATGAAATTGATTGCCCCTAGAATTGATGAAATACCTGCTAAGTGGAGGGAGAAAATTGTTAGGTCTACTGATGCCCCTGCGTGAGCTAGGTTTCCTGCAAGGGGCGGGTATACTGTCCACCCCGTTCCGGCCCCGGCTTCAACGCCAGAAGAAGCTAGTAGTAGCAGGAATGATGGGGGGAGTAATCAGAAGCTTATGTTATTTATTCGTGGGAATGCTATGTCGGGGGCTCCAATTATTAGTGGGACAAGTCAGTTTCCAAACCCCCCAATAAGAATGGGCATTACTATAAAGAAAATTATTACGAAGGCGTGAGCAGTAACAATTACATTGTAAATTTGGTCATCACCTAGAAGCGATCCGGGTTGGCTTAGTTCAGCCCGAATGAGGAGGCTTAAGGCGGTTCCTACTATTCCGGCTCAGGCACCAAATACAAGATAAAGGGTGCCAATGTCTTTGTGGTTAGTAGAGAAGAATCAGCGCGTGATTGCCACAGGTAGGGTGGCCGAGTGCTTAGGCGGTGGGTTGTAGCCCCGAAGACAGAGGTTTAAGTCCTCTTCCTATCAGCCCCGTGGTGAAGAACACATTGGATTGCAAATCCGAAGACGTAGACTAATACTCTGCCGGGGCTTTTCCCGCCTCACTGAGGCAGGCGGCGGGAAAAGTAGATGGATGCTCGCTGGTTTGAGCGCTTAGCTGTTAACTAAGAGTTTGTAGGATCGAGGCCTTCCCATCTAGAAAGGCCTTAGCTTAATTAAAGCGTCTGATTTGCAATCAGGAGATGTAAGTTAATCCCTTGTAGGCCTTAATCAGGGACTAGAAGATTTTCACTTCTACTTAGAGCTTTGAAGGCTTTTGGTCTAATATTATCCTAAGTCCCTAGGTGGTCAGTATTAGGATAGCTGGGGTAATCGGTAGCAATCCTAGGGTGAGCACAATAGATAAAGCCAGGGGTAAGGAGACTTGGGTCGCTTGGGTTCGTCAGGGGGTAGTTGAGTTGCCCGTGTGGGGGGAGACGGTCAGTGTTATTGCGTAACATAGCCGTAAGTAGAAGTACAGACTAATTAGTGCGGTCAGAGCCATGGTTGTGGCGATGAGGGGAAGGTCCTGCTTTGCTAATTCCTCTAGAATCATCCACTTTGGCATAAATCCTGTGAGTGGTGGAAGTCCTCCTAATGAGAGTAAAACTAAGGCAGTTGTCGATGCCAGTACAGGGCTCTTTGATCAGACTGTTGCGAGTGTGCCAATTTTGGTTGTCAGTGACATTTTAAGGGTCAGGAATGTTGCGGAGGTCATAATAATATATGTTCCTAGTGCAATCAGGGTGAGTTGGGGGGCGTACTGGATTACAATAATCATTCATCCTATGTGGGCGATTGAAGAATAGGCCAGGATCTTCCGCAGCTGGGTTTGGTTTAGTCCCCCTCATCCGCCCACCAGCGTGGATGCGGCTCCTAACAGCGTTAGCAGTAGTGGATCAATGGTTTGTGCTGTTTGAACGATGAGTGCGAATGGGGCAAGTTTTTGTCAGGTGGACAAGATCAGGCCCGTAAGCAGATCTAGTCCTTGCAGAACTTCTGGTATCCAGAAATGTACTGGTGCGAGGCCAATTTTAAGTGCCAGGGCGGCCACGAATATTGTACTGGCGATAGGGTTTGACAGGTCGTTGATGCTTCATTCTCCTGTTGCTCAGGCATTCGTTGTGCTCGCAAATAGAATTATTGCCGCTGCAGTGGCCTGGGTTAAGAAGTATTTTGTAGTTGCTTCTACTGCACGGGGGTGATGATGCTGTGCTATTAGGGGGGTGATTGCCAGCGTGTTAATTTCCAGGCCTATTCAAGCCAGAAGTCAGTGAGAGCTAGCAAAGGTCAGGGTAGTTCCTAGTCCTAGGCTGGATAATAGGATTGCAAGTACGTATGGATTCATTGGCGGAGGAGGGATTTTAACCGTCATGTTCGGGGTATGGGCCCGAAAGCTTTATTAGCTGACCCCGCCCGTAGAAAGTGGTGTAAAGGAAGCACCAAGAGTTTTGATCTCTTGAGCATGGGTTCAATTCCCTTCTTTCTAGGAACTGAGGGGATTTTAACCCCTGTAAATCACTCTATCAAAGTGGTCCTTAGGTGCTCAGGCACAGTTCCCTGTTACAGCTGTGGGGGGAGCCCCGCCAGTGCGATCGGCAGGGCGGTGTGTCATAGCACAAAGGCGAGCGTAAGGGGGAGGAAATTTTTTCAGACTAGGTGTATCAGTTGGTCATATCGAAATCGTGGGTATGAGGCTCGCACTCATAGGAATACGACGGATAAGAGTGCGGCCTTGGTCATGAGGTTAATTGTTGCAAGTTCGGGGATGCTAGGGATATGTGAGGCCCCCAGGAATAGTACGGCTGAGAGGGTATTTATCAGAAGGATATTAGCGTATTCGGCCAGGAAAAATAGTGCGAAGGGTCCCCCTGCATATTCTACATTAAAACCAGATACCAGTTCTGACTCTCCCTCTGTAAGGTCAAACGGCGCTCGGTTTGTTTCGGCTAGTGTTGAGATATATCATATTGCGGCTAAGGGCCAGGCGGGTACAAGCAGTCAAATGCTCTCCTGGGTGATATTAAATGTCTGTAGGGTGTAGCCCCCTGAAAAAATAATTACGGAGAGGAGAATTAATCCAAGGCTAACTTCATAGGAGATTGTTTGGGCCACGGCCCGAAGGGCCCCAATTAATGCATACTTTGAATTAGATGCTCAGCCTGACCCAAGGATCGAGTACACCGCAAGGCTCGAGAGGGCCAGGATAAATAAGATCCCTAAATTAAGATCAGTCACTGGGTGGGGTATTGGTATTGGCGCCCACAGGGTCATGGCTAGGGTCAGTGCAAGTATTGGGGCGGCTAGAAATAGAAATGGAGATGATGTGGATGGGCGAACGGGTTCTTTAATGAATAGTTTTATACCGTCGGCAATGGGCTGTAGTAACCCATAGGGTCCTACCACATTCGGCCCTTTCCGTAGTTGCATATATCCTAACACCTTTCGTTCAATTAGTGTCAGAAAGGCCACCGCCAGAAGTACTGGGACAATGTAGGCTAGGGGGTTAATTAGGTGCGTAATTAGGGTGTTTAACATAAACTGGGAAGAGGATTTGAACCTCTGGTTAAAAGGGCTTAGGCCTTTCGCAATTTACCATGCTCTGCCACCCCAGTATGTCCTTATTTTGGCCGGCTGGGATTTTGGCTCTCCCTTTACTTTATTTATTTGTTTTCATAAATTAGGGGTGGGGCGTGCTTTAAGTATGGGCCCCCCTTTTCCGATCCTTTCGTACTAGGAAAAGTAGCGTTACAGATAGAAACTGACCTGGATTGCTCCGGTCTGAACTCAGATCACGTAGGACTTTAATCGTTGAACAAACGAACCCTTAATAGCGGCTGCACCATTAGGATGTCCTGATCCAACATCGAGGTCGTAAACCCCCTCGTCGATATGGACTCTGGGAGAGGATTGCGCTGTTATCCCTAGGGTAACTTGGTTCGTTGATCGGCTTTGTTGCCGGATCATGCTTGGTCAGATGTTCTGTGGCTTAGAGATGTCTCTCTTGGCTTTAGGAAGTTCTCCCAGTCCACTTGGAGGCTTTTCTTTCCTCCGTGGTCGCCCCAACCGAAGGTAAAATATCATATTCCACAAGGTTTCTGCTCTTTATTAAGTTGCTTGACGTGGCTGAGTTTTGTACCTTAAGCTCCAAAGGGTCTTCTCGTCTTGTATCATTATACCCGCTTCTGCACGGGTAGATCAATTTCACTGACTTGAAAGGGGAGACAGTTAAGCCCTCGTTTAGCCATTCATACAGGTCTCTATTTAAAAGACAAGTGATTGCGCTACCTTTGCACGGTCAAAATACCGCGGCCGTTGAACTTGTGGTCACTGGGCAGGCTGGACCTCCTATACTTGGTTACGTTGCAGGAGGCGATGTTTTTGGTAAACAGGCGAGGCTTGCGTTTGCCGAGTTCCTTCCTTTTCTTTTAGTCTTTCCTTTAATTGCACTCCAGTGTGGGGGTAACGATGGTTTAGTTGTGTGGTTTTCTTGGTTTATATTTGTAGTTCACATTGCTCTCTTGGGTTGAGTTCGTTAATTGCCAATGGTGGGTCCGATTTGGCTTACACTTGTGCTTGGAGAAGGGCGGGCCTTCTTGTTACTCATTTTAGCATAGTCTCTTCCATGTAGGCATGGGTTGGCCTAATAGTATTTAGGGGAATAAGATTTTTTATCAGAATAATAAACTTCTTTCTGTCTGAGCTTTAACGCTTTCTGTTTAGATGGCTGCTTTTAGGCCCACTAGAACAGTATGTTTTATGTATTATGATCTTTATCCTCCTGTAAAGGTTGTGTCCTTTGTTAAAGGGGCTGTACCCCCTTCAACTAACTCTCGTGTGTTTCTCTTAGTCTTACTTATATCTTGATTGGAGGGGCGCGAGGCTGAACTTCTATTCATTTCTTAGGCAACCAGCTATCACCAGGTTCGGTAGGTCTGTCACTTCTACCCGGAGTTCTTCCCACTCTTTTGCCACAGAGACGGGTTGGCCCTTAATAGGCTGTCTCGGGGTAGCTCACTTGGTTTCGGGGTTTCAAACTAAAGGTCTCTTTGCTTGGGTGTACTGGCTAAATCATGATGCAAAAGGTACAAGATTTAATCTTTGCTTTTTTGTGCTTATATAGGTTGTTTCATTTCTCTTTCAGCTTTCCCTTGCGGTACTATCTCTATTGCTCTGGTAGGACCTTTTCCGTCTCCCGTACTCAGGTAAAAGAATGGTTTAGTTTTTGGTGTTGGGCTTATTTTATTTTATTTACATTGTCTAGTTATTGGGTGGTCAAGCTAGCTGTTTGGCTCAGGGTGATCCAATTTGCATGGATGTCTTCTCGGTGTAAGTGAGATGCTTGACTGACTCAGCCACGCCCTGGGTTTGATCCAAGTGCACCTTCCGGTACACTTACCGTGTTACGACTTGCCTCCCCTTGTCAGTGCTAACATATTAGGTATTTTCGATGCGTTTAGACAGGGGAGAGTGACGGGCGGTGTGTACGCGTCTCAGAGCCGGGTTCAAAGGGACACTCTATTTCCCTTTTACTATTAAATCCTCCTTCAAGCACTGTTTCATGGTGCATGTTCGTAATATTCTATAATAGAAAATGTAGCCCATTTCTTCCCACCTCATACGCTACACCTCGACCTGACGTTCTGGGCTGTGCCCATCTTGCTTACTTTTACACCCTTCACAGGGTAAGCTGACGACGGCGGTATATAGGCTGGGGTGACTAGAAGTGGTGAGGTTAAACGGGGGTTATCGGTTCTAGAACAGGCTCCTCTAAGGGGGTCTGAGACACCGTCAGGTCCTTTGGGTTTTAAGCTAATGCTCGTAGTACCCTGGCGGACATCTAATTGTAGTTGGATGTCTGAGTTTACGGCTGAGCATAGTGGGGTATCTAATCCCAGTTTGTTTCCCAGCTTTCGTGGGGTCAGGCGGGTTTATTAAAGCTACTTTCGTATATAGGGCCTCGGACACCTAGAAGCGTATGACGGCCAAGGGGCCATTTGGCTTTATCTTATATTATCCTTAACCACCCTTTACGCCGTTGTAATATCAACTAGGGCCTCTCGTCTAACCGCGGTGGCTGGCACGAGTTTTACCGGCCCTCTTAACACTAACTGAGTCAAGTTTTCACTCATGGCTTAATGTTTATCACTGCTGAATTCCCTTGGGGGTGTGGCTTGGCTAGGCGTCTTGGGCTAATGTTTGTGCCTGATGCCCGCTCCTCGTCCCCGGGGAGGGGGATTGAGGGCATATTCACTGGGCTGCGGAGACTTGCATGTGTAAGTTGGGTTAGAGCTGATAGTAAGGTCGGGACCATGCCTTTGTGCACGCGGAGTTTCTTAGGACTCATCTTAGCATCTTCAGTGCTATGCTTTATATTAAGCTACGCTAGC